AAATTTGAGCAAACAATAGAAAAATGGAATAGCAAATCATTATCAATCGAGAAAAGACTTTCATTTTTTTCAGAACCTCAACAAGAAGAAGAAATAAAAATTTTCAAATTTTTATTTGAGGTCGTTATAACTAATAACAATGATGAAACTCTTCTAAAAAATCTAATGGATTCCCATGAAATTAATAAAAAAGTTCCTCGGTGGTCATACAAATTACTAAGTGAGTTAGAAGAATTGGAAGACGAAAATGAGGAAAACGAAAACGAAAAGGAAAACGAACCAAGGGATTCTTCCATTCGTTCAAGAAAAGCAAAACGTATAGTAATTTTTACTGAAAAAAAATCGGATAAGAATATTTATTCGAATAACAATAGTGATACTAATTTCAAAGCTAAGAAAAATTCTAATAAAAGCGACGAAATAGCTTTGATCCATTATTCACACCAACCTGATTTTTGTCGAGAGATAATTAATGGATCCATGCGTGCCCAAAGGCGTAAAACAGTTATTTGGGAATTTTTTCAAGGAAATATCCATTCCCCGTTTTTTTTTGATAGAATAGGTAAACCCTTTCCTTTTTCATTTGATATATGGGGGCTACTGAAAAAAATTATTCGAAATTTTATGTGGAAAAACGAAAAAAAAAAAACTTCGAATTTTAATTATAGCTTTAATTATAGCGAAGAAAAAACAAAAAAAATAGAAAAAAAGGAAGAATCTAAAAAAGACGAAAAAAGACGGATAGAACTAGCAGAAGCTTGGGATACCTTCGTATTTGCTCAAATAATAAGGGGTTTTCTCTTAGTAACTCAATCAATTCTTAGAAAAAATATTCTATTACCATTATTGATAATAATGAAAAATAGCGTCCGTATCTTATTATTTCAATTTCCCGAGTGGTCAGCGGATTTAAAGGATTGGAAAAAAGAAATGCATGTTAAATGTACCTATAATGGAGTTCAACTATCCGAAAAAGAATTTCCGAAAAACTGGTTAATGGATGGTATTCAAATAAAAATCCTATTTCCGTTTTGTCTGAAACCTTGGCACAAATCTAAATTCCAATCATCTCAGACGGTTCGACTGAAAAAAACGAAAGAGAAAAAGGAAAAAAATAATTTTTGTTTTTTAACGGTTTGGGGAATGGAAACCGAACTACCTTTTGGTTCTGCCCGAACACCGTTTTCTTTTTTTGAACCGATTTCTAACGAATTGAAAAAGAAAACGAAAAAATTCAAAACTAAGTGGTTTATGGTTTTACGTGTTTTAAAAGAAAGAGCAAAAATTTTTATAAAAGTCGCAAAAAGAATTCAAAAATGGATTATAAGGATTATAAAAAGTGTTGAATTTCTAAAAAAAAAGCTAAAAGACCTTTCAAAAACAAATTTACTTCTATTATTGGGACTGAAAAAAAGAAATGAAAGTAAAAAAGATTCAATAACGAGTAATCAGATGATTAATGAAGTGTCTTTTCGAAATCGATCTATGGAGTGGACAAATTCTTCACTGACTGAAAACAAAATTAAAAATGCGATTAATAGAACACAGATAATCAGAAAGCAAATAGAAGAAATTATAAAAGAAAAGCAAAACATAACTAATAGTTCGAACAAACCAAGTTTTTATTGTAAACTAATAAAATCATCGAAAAAAAATTGGCAGATATTAAAAAGAATAAATACTCGATTAATTCGTAAATCTTTTTTTTTTATAAAATTTTGGATCGAACAGGTATATAAGGGTATTTTTCTAGGTATCATTAATATTCCAAAAATTACTACACAACTTTTTTTTGAATCAACAAAAACAATTCTTAATAAATATATTTACAAGAATGAAGAAAAAATTAATAAAAAAAAAAATACCATTTATTTTATTTCGACTCTACAAAATTTACTATCCAATAAAGAAAAAAATGAAAAAATATGTTATGACCTATCCTCTTTGTCACAAGCATATGTCTTTTACAAATTATCAAACATTCAAGTTATTAACTTCTATAAATTAAAGGCTGTCCTTCAATATAACAGATTCATAACATCCGTTTTTGTTAAGAATCAAATAAAGCATTTTTTTGAAGAACAAGGAATCTTTCATTATGAATTGAAAAAAAAAAAAAAACGAAATTTCGAAATAAATCAATGGAAAAACTGGTTAAGAACTCATTATCAATATAATTTAGTTCAGCGTACATGGGCTAGATTAGTAGCCGAAAAATTGCGAACTAAAAGCAACCAAGACGCTCTAGTTCCAAATAAAAATTTAAACAAAGAGGATTCATATAAAAAAGACCTATTTTATAATTCAAAAAAAAAAAGGGGTTTTGAGGGAGACTCATTCTTAAATCAAAAAGAAATTTTTAAAAAAGATTCTATATATAACCTTTTTTGCTATAAATCAATTAATTGTAAATTTAAAGAAAAAAATTGGGATATGCCTATAGGCATTCCTATAGGTAATAATCTAGTCTTTAGTTTGCTAGAAAAATATAAGATTCGGGGTATAGAGAAAAGAAAATATTTGAATTGGAGAATTTTCAACTTTTTGTTTAGAAAAAAAGTTAAGATTGAATCTTGTGTCGATACCCAGAATAAAAGAAATATTAAGAGTAAAATTCATAATTATCAACGAATTGATAAAATAACTAAAGCTGGTCTTGCCAATCAAAAAAGAAACTTTTTTGATTGGATCGGAATGAATGAAGAAATACGAAGTCGTCGTATACAAAATATGGATTTTTGGTTCTTTCCAGAATTTTTCTTATTTTCTAGTACATATAAAAAGAAACCATGGGTCATACCAATCAAATTACTTCTTTTTAATTTTAATGAAATTTTCTATTTTAATAAAAAAAATATCACTAGAAAGAAAAAAGGACCAGCAAATGAAAAAAAAGAAAAAAAAAACCTGCGATTTGATAATCTAAATCAAGAAGAAAACGAATCCGCAGGCCCAGGAGCGCTTGAATCAGATAAAGAAAAACAAGGAAATCCTGAATCAGCTCTATCAAACCAAGAAAAAAATATTGAGGAAAATTATGCCGAATCAAAATTCAAAAAACCTAAAAAAAAAAAAAAATACAAAAACAATATAGAAGCAGAACTTGATTTCTTTCTTGAAAGGTATTTTCGTTTTCAATTACGATGGAATTCTTTTTTCAATCAAAAAATTCTCAATAATATAAAAGTATATTGTCTCTTGCTTAGACTAAAAAATCCAAACGAAATTGCTATATCTTCTATTGAAAGAGGAGAAATGCGAATAGAGAATCTAATAATTGAAAAGAATTTAACTTTTGCACAATTAAAAAAAAAAAAAAGACTATTCATTATTGAACCTGTTCGTCTGCCTGTAAAATACGATGGACAGCTTATTATATATAGGACAATAGCTATTTCATTGGTTCATAACAATAAGAAGCAAATCAGTCAAAGATACAAAAAAAAAAACCATATTTATCAAAATTTTTTTGATAAATCCATTACAAATACAAAATATAAAAAAAAACTGGAAATAGAAAAAGAAAATTATTATGATTTTTTTGTCCCTGAAAATATTCTATCCCCTAAAGGACGTCGAGAATTTAGAATTCTAATTTGTTTCAAATTAAAAAAAAAAAATGCTAGGTATAAAAATTCAAGATTTGATAAAAATATTCAATATGATGAAGTTGTGAATAAAAAGTTTGATAGAAATCAAAATAACCTACTAAAATTCAAGCTATTTCTTTCACCTAAGTTTCGATTTGAAGATTTAGCTTGTATGAATCGCTATTGGTTTAATAGTAATAATGGAAATCATTTTAGTATGCTACGAATACATATGTATCCCTCATTTCAAATTMATTGATAATAGATTTATTTTCCCATATATAATATATATATAATTTATGGTATATGAAAACAACTGTATACACACATAAGATGGATTGTTTTAAATTCCATTTTTATATAGGAGATTAATTTAATAAATGACATAGATATCAATCAGATACAGAAATAAATTAAAGAAATATTCTTATTTTAGATCTAAAATTACATTTTTTTGTTTTCGAAAAAAAAAATAGCATCCGTTTTGGATACCTATTCGAATCTAATTCGGAATTGGATTAATTCTTTTTTTATTTGATAAAATTCCGAATTAAGGAGTTGGTAATTAAATTAAGATCCTTGTACAAAAAAACTAGCATTATTATTACTGATCGATAAAATTCAGATGTTTCAATTCATATTAAAAAACGGGGAGGATTTCTTTTTATGATAAAAAATTCATTCATTTCATTTCAACAAAAAAAAGAAGAAAACAGAGGATCCATTGAATTTCAAGTATTCAGTTTCACTAATAAGATACGAAGACTTACTTCACATTTGGAATTGCACAGAAAAGATTATTTATCTCAGAGAGGTCTACGGAAAATTCTAGGAAAACGTCAACGACTGTTAGCTTATTTGTCAAAAAAAAATGGAGTACGTTATAAAGAATTAATTAATAAGTTGGATATTCGGGAATCCAAAAATCGTTAAAGTAAAAAATTGTGAATTAGTTAATTTATTAAATCTTCAATTTTTTGAGAAACTTCTTTTTCAGCAATTTAATTCATGCAAGAATGAATCAAGGAAAAACTTATGAATATACCAGTTACAGGAAAAGATCTGATGATAGTCAATATGGGACCTCACCATCCATCCATGCATGGTGTTCTTCGCCTAATCGTTACTCTAGATGGTGAAGATGTTGTTGACTGTGAACCAATATTGGGTTATTTACACAGAGGAATGGAAAAAATTGCAGAAAACCGAGCAATTATACAATATTTACCTTATGTAACGCGATGGGATTATTTAGCTACTATGTTTACAGAAGCAATAACCGTAAATGGACCAGAACAATTGGGAAATATTCAAGTTCCTAAACGCGCCAGCTATATCAGAGTAATTATGCTGGAATTGAGTCGTATAGCTTCTCATCTGTTATGGCTCGGCCCTTTTATGGCGGATATTGGTGCACAGACCCCTTTTTTCTATATTTTCAGAGAACGAGAATTTGTATATGATCTATTCGAAGCTGCCACCGGTATGAGAATGATGCATAATTATTTTCGTATCGGAGGAATAGCGGCTGATCTACCTCATGGTTGGATAGATAAATGCTTGGATTTTTGCGATTATTTTTTGACAGAGGTTGTTGAATATCAAAAACTTATTACACAAAATCCCATTTTTTTAGAACGAGTTGAAGGAGTAGGGATTATTAGTGGGAAAAAAGCAATAAATTGGGGTTTATCCGGACCAATGCTACGCGCATCCGGAATACAATGGGATCTTCGTAAAGTTGATCGTTATGAGTGTTACGATGAATTTGAATGGGAAATTAAGTGGCAAAAACAAGGAGATTCATTAGCTCGTTATTTAGTACGACTTAGCGAAATGACAGAATCCATAAAAATTATTCAACAGGCTCTAGAAGGAATTCCGGGGGGTCCCTATGAGAATTTAGAAAGCAGAAGCTTTGATAGAAAAAGGAATCCAGAATGGAATGATTTTGAATATCAATTCATTAGTAAAAAACCTTCGCCTACCTTTGAATTGTCGAAGCAAGAACTTTATGTAAGAGTTGAAGCTCCAAAAGGGGAATTGGGAATTTTTCTGATAGGGGATCACAGTGGTTTTCCTTGGAGATGGAAAATTCGCCCACCAGGTTTTATTAATTTGCAAATTCTTCCTGAACTAGTTAAAAAAATGAAATTGGCTGATATTATGACGATACTTGGTAGCATAGATATAATTATGGGAGAGGTTGATCGTTAAAATGATAATTGATACAACAGAAGTACAAACTATCAATTCTTTTGTCAGATTGGAATTTTTTAAAGAGGTCTATGGGCTCGTATGGGTATTTGTCCCTATATTTGTTCTTGTATTGGGGATCATAACAGGTGTACTAGTAATTGTGTGGTTAGAAAGAGAACTATCTGCAGGGATACAACAACGTATTGGGCCTGAATACGCCGGCCCTTTTGGAATTCTTCAAGCTCTAGCAGACGGGACAAAACTACTTTTCAAAGAGAATCTTCGTCCATCTAGAGGAGATACTCGTTTATTTAACATTGGACCGTCTATAGCAGTTATTTCAATTTTACTAAGTTATTCAGTAATTCCTTTTAGCAATCATCTTGTTTTAGCAGATCTCAATATCGGTATTTTTTTATGGATTGCCATCTCAAGTATTGCTCCCGTTGGACTTCTTATGTCAGGATATGGATCAAATAATAAATATTCTTTTTTAGGTGGTCTTCGAGCTGCTGCCCAATCAATTAGTTATGAAATACCATTAACTCTATGTGTTTTATCAATATCTCTACGTGCGATTCGTTGAGACATAAACTTTATTTTCGTATTCCTTTCCTTCTAGACAAATAAGTTGAAAGAATTGAAGATATATTTATCTTTTTGGTTAATGTTAATAAAGGAAATTTGATAGTTATATATGAGTGAAAAAAAACAGCTTAGAAATTCGCAGTAAAAAGAAAAATTGAGTCTCATTTCCTATGTACAAAGGTTAAACATAACCGTAATAATCACTTTACCCCAAGATTTGGTTGATTAGTCATCCTGGCTTGAAGCGGGTTCAAAAGATTAACCATATGACGTTTTCACTATCAGTTATATAGATTAAAATACATGTATTAGCGAGTGAGTGAGAGTTAGGCAAAAGTGAGTGGATGGTTAGAAACACCAAAATACACAAAGAATTAGTAATAGAGATTAACTAAATGTAAAAGGATATTTATGCATAACAGAAGATAACAAAAAAAAAGAAGGTTAATTGGGGCTTTAAATTGGTAGAAATGATCAGACAGTACTCCCCAAGATTCCGATTCAGAGTATGCTCCTATCCACCGATAAACGTAATTACTATCAGAAACGAAATAATCCTTTATTATTTTAAGTCCAACAACCTTGTTTTTTTTTTTTCAAAAAGAAGAATCGGAACGAAACAAGAATTTTTTTCCTATATCATATATTTCGCAAACAAAATAGAATTTCTATCATCAATAATAAAGTAATAGGATGTCTAATTCTTTTTCGTAATTAAAACCAATGCTGGACTAAAATACCTATTGATATTTTTACAAGGAGTATTTTATTGAAGAATTAAGTTATTACTCAACAAATAGAAATTTTAATTCGTAAAGGATAAGATGAATTCCAAAGCGCTTTTTGTTTATTATTAGAGTTAGAGCAGACAGAATTCCACTGGTATAATTTAGGACTCCCAGATAGGTTTTTATTTGATCTATTTTAGAATCCACCATATCTCTATAAATATAATAATAGGAATCTGGTCCTTAGATTTATGTGTGGCCCCAGAGGAGCCGTATGAGGCGACGACCTCATGTACGGTTTTGTAATAGCGGTGGGAATAGTAATGTTATCACCGACTAGGATTATCTAACAGTTTAAGTACAGTTGATATAGTTGAGGCCCAATCAAAATATGGTTTTTGGGGATGGAATTTGTGGCGTCAACCTACAGGTTTTATCATTTTTATAATTTCTTCGCTAGCAGAATGCGAGAGGTTACCTTTTGATTTACCAGAAGCCGAAGAAGAATTAGTAGCAGGTTATCAAACTGAATATTCAGGTATAAAATTTGGTTTATTTTATGTTGCTTCCTATCTAAATCTATTAGTTTCCTCATTATTTGTAACAGTTCTATACTTGGGCGGTTGGAATATTTCTATTCCGTCTATATCTATTTTTGAGCTATTTGAAAGGGATCCAATTATTGCAACAACAATTGGTATCTTTATTACATTAGCTAAAACTTATTTGTTCTTGTTTATTTCGATCACAACAAGATGGACTTTACCTAGGTTAAGAATGGACCAACTGTTAAACCTTGGATGGAAATTTCTTTTACCGATTTCCCTTGGTAATCTATTATTAACAACATCTTTCCAACTCTTTTCACTGTAAATAAAATTTCACTGTAATAAAAAAAATGAATCCAACATTCTTTACTTTTTTTAAACAAGAGAAAGAAACAAAGATAAAATGATTTATAGATATTTACAATATGCTTCCTATGATAACCGGGTTCATGAATTACGGTCAACAAACCGTACGAGCTGCAAGGTACATTGGTCAAGGTTTCATTATTACCTTATCCCACACAAATCGTTTACCTGTAACTATTCAATATCCCTATGAAAAATTAATAACATCGGAGCGTTTTCGCGGTCGAATTCATTTCGAATTTGATAAATGCATTGCTTGTGAAGTATGTGTTCGAGTATGTCCTATAGATCTACCTGTTGTTGATTGGAAATTTGAAACTAATATTCGAAAAAAACGGTTGCTTAATTACAGTATTGATTTTGGAATTTGTATATTTTGTGGTAACTGTGTTGAGTATTGTCCAACAAATTGTTTGTCAATGACTGAAGAATATGAATTTTCAACGTATGATCGTCACGAATTGAATTATAATCAAATAGCTTTGGGTCGTTTACCAATGTCAGTAATTGACGATTATACGATTCGAACAATTTTGAATTCACCTCAAATAAAAAACGAGTAAACCCCGTAAATTTGATTAAAAAAAATGCCAAATTTTAGAATTATAATAAAGATAATTAGAAAACATTATTATATAATAAATTATTATATAATAATATTAAATAAGGCTCATTCTCATAATCTAATATAAGACATTCGTAATTACTTTGTTGAAATGGATCGGTTCAAAATGCACTTTATACTTTCGAATTCAAGAAAAAAAAAAGCGAAATTGTCCAATAATTGTATCTACATCAATTCATATGCATTATAACTCTATTAGAAAGATATTAAAAAAATTCCCTGGTTAACTTAATAAGGTCATGAAAAGCATTTCGATTTTTATTACATACTATAATGGATTTGCCTGGACCAATACATGATTTTCTTTTCATTTTTCTGGGATTCGGTCTTTTATTAGGAGGTCTGGGAGTGGTATTACTTTCCAACCCAATTTTTTCAGCCTTTTCCTTAGGATTTGTTCTTGTTTGTATATCTTTATTGTATATTCTATCAAATTCCCATTTTGTAGCTGCTGCACAACTACTTATTTACGTGGGGGCCATAAATATTTTAATCATATTTGCTGTGATGTTCATGAATGGTTCAGAATATTCCAGAGATTCAAATCTGTGGACCGTTGGAGATGGGATTACTTCGTTGGTTTGTACAAGTATTTTTCTTTCGTTAATTACTACTATTCTGGATACGTCATGGTACGGAGTGATTTGGACTACAAGATTAAATCAGATTGTAGAGCAAGATTTTATAAGTAATAGTCAACAAATAGGAATTCATTTATCAACAGATTTTTTTCTTCCATTTGAACTCATTTCACTAATTCTTTTAGTTGCTTTAATAGGTGCAATTGCTGTGGCTCGTCAATAAAAAAACTTTCTAATTAGTAACGAACAATCCAAATAAAACTTTTTGTGTGTTATCACATTTTTTCCTTTCATTCAATTCAATCAACTTGAATACTATTTCATGTCTAAAATAGAAATTATTTTTATTTTATATCTAGTAATAAGTAATATATATATATTCCAAAATATATATTTTTTGTTACCCAATATAGTTTTTGTTCATACTTTTTTGTTATATTCTAGGCGGTTGAATCCGTTGAATTATTGTTCATATTAAAATGAATCAAAATGGATAAGGAGTTGATCCATGATACTCGAACATGCACTTGTTTTGAGTGCCTATTTATTTTCTATTGGCCTTTATGGATTGATCACGAGTCGAAATATGGTTAGGGCTCTTATGTGTCTTGAACTTATACTCAATGCGGTTAATTTGAATTTCGTAACATTTTCTTATTTTTTTGATAATTCCCAACTAAAAGGAGATATTTTATCTATTTTTGTTATAGCAATTGCAGCCGCTGAAGCAGCTATTGGATTAGCTATAGTCTCATCAATTTCTCGTAACAGAAAATCTACTCGCATCAACCAATCGACCTTATTGAATAAATAGCATAAATCAAAAAATTATACATTTTAATTCGCAGATATAATAGGTTGTAACCTACAAGATCATAGTTGTCAAAATGTAAGAAATCAAAGTATTTTGGCCCCATTTTTTTATCAATTGAACCAGAATTCATTAGCAAATTTCTGGTAAAGGAAATCATTGATTCATCTAGTATTTGAATCTATTATTCAGTTAAAAGTTTACTAGATTGAAAATTTCTGACATTCAAAAAAAGATAGATTCTATGTCACATTCAGTAAAAATTTATGATACCTGTATAGGATGTACTCAATGTGTCCGAGCATGCCCTACAGACGTATTAGAAATGATACCTTGGGATGGATGTAAAGCTAAGCAAATTGCTTCCGCTCCAAGAACAGAGGATTGTGTTGGTTGTAAGAGATGTGAATCCGCCTGTCCAACGGATTTTTTGAGCGTTCGAGTTTATTTATGGCATGAAACAACTCGAAGCATGGGTCTAGCTTATTGATACGTTACCGAAAACCTCATTTAAATACATTTTGAATACATTTGATTTTTTTATTGACAAGGACTCGTACTCAAAAAAAATATATAAATCAAATCAAAATAGAATTTGATTTTTTTGAGTACGAGTTCTTTGGACCTGGTGTATCTTGTCTTTACCACGAATTTTTTTCCTTGGTTAACAATAATTATAGTTTTTCCAATATCTGCGGGTTCATTAATGTTCTTTCTCCCACATAGAGGAAATAAAGTAAATAGGTGGTATACTATATGCATATGTATCTTAGAACTTCTTCTAACAACCTACGCTTTTTATTATAATTTTACAATTGATGATCCGTTAATTCAACTGGACGAAGCTTATAAATGGATTAATATTTTTGATTTTTACTGGAGACTCGGAATAGATGGACTTTCTATAGGAACTATTTTACTAACAGGATTTATCACAACTTTAGCTACTTTAGCAGCTTTTCCAGTTACTCGGGATTCGCGATTTTTTTATTTTCTCATGTTAGCAATGTACAGTGGTCAAATAGGATCATTTTCTTCTCAGGATCTTTTACTTTTTTTCATCATGTGGGAATTAGAATTAATTCCCGTTTATCTACTTTTATCCATGTGGGGGGGTAAAAAACGTCTGTATTCAGCTACAAAATTTATTTTATATACTGCAGGAAGTTCTATTTTTCTATTAATAGGAGTTTTGGGTATAAGTTTATATGGTTCCAACGAACCAACATTAAATTTAGAAATATTAGCTAATCAATCCTATCCGATCACACTCGAAATAATATTTTATATTGGATTTTTTATTGCTTTTGCCGTCAAATCACCGATTATCCCTTTGCATACATGGTTACCTGACACCCACGGAGAGGCACATTACAGTACTTGTATGCTTCTCGCCGGAATCTTATTAAAAATGGGAGCATATGGATTGGTTCGAATCAATATGGAATTATTACCTCATGCTCATTCTCTATTTTCTCCTTGGTTAATGGTAGTCGGTACAATTCAAATAATTTATGCAGCTTCAACATCTCCTGGTCAACGTAATTTGAAAAAGCGAATAGCCTATTCTTCTGTATCTCATATGGGTTTTATAATTATAGGTATTGGCTCTATAACGGATCCTGGGCTGAATGGAGCTATTTTACAAATAATCTCTCATGGATTTATTGGCGCTGCACTTTTTTTCTTGGCAGGAACGAGTTATGATAGAATCCGCCTTGTTTATCTTGACGAAATGGGTGGAATGGCTATCTCCATTCCAAAAATATTTACAATGTTCACTATCTTATCGATGGCGTCCCTTGCATTACCAGGCATGAGTGGTTTTGTTGCCGAATTCATCGTTTTTTTTGGAATAATTACCAGCCAAAAATATTTGTTAATGTCAAAAATACTAATTATTTTTGTAATGGCAATTGGAATGATATTAACTCCTATATATTTATTATCTATGTCACGCCAAATGTTCTATGGATACAAGTTAATTAATGGCCAAAACTTTTCTTTTTTTGATTCTGGACCCCGAGAGGTATTTCTTTCAATCTCTATTCTTCTACCGATAATGGGTATTGGTATTTATCCTGATTTTGTACTCTCATTAGCAAATGACAAGGTCGAATTTATTCTATCGAATTTTTTTTATGGATAGTTTTTAGGAATAAAAAAAAATCCGTTTTTTTTTTATTTATCTTATGTAAAAAAGCATTAAATTGAATTGTAATCAGAGGTCTTTGCTTTGTATTGTGGAGAACCTTTTGAATCAAGTAGTCGAATGATTCAAAAGGTTCTTCATGGTTTACCACTCAATTTGGTTTCTTAACTTATATTAAGTTATATATAGATACTATTTTTTTTTTTTTTAGATTTGCATTCCTTTGTTTTTCGTTTTATTCAATTAGATGTAAATGAACCATAACTATGTAAACCTATTCCGACAAGATTGACCCCAAAATAGCATATCCAAATTAAAAGAAAGCCTATTGAAGCCACAATTGCAGAATTTTTACCCCTAACATTTTTATTTGTTTTAATATGTAAATAAATTGCGAATATGGTCCAAGTAATAAATGCCCAAGTTTCCTTTGGGTCCCAATTCCAATATGACCCCCATGTCTCATTAGCCCATACTGCTCCTGAAAGAATGCCGATGGTTAAAAATATAAACCCAAGACTGATAATACGATAACTCCAATAATCCAATTGTTCAATCAATTGATACCTATAATAATTTCTAGAAAAACTAAAATAAATGTTTTGTTTTAGTAAAATAGTATTTCTGTCATTCATGTAGTAAAGTCTACCAAAAGAAAATGATTCATTTAAGAAACTATTACTATTATTTTGAATATTCTTGTTCCAAAAAAAGGGTCTGACTTTTCTAAATGTAATAACTAGAATAGCTATTGATACTAATGATCCGCATAACAGAGCTCCATAACCTAATACCATCATACTTACGTGCATCATTAACCACTGTGATTGGAGAGCGGGTACTAATATTTCAGATTCATTCATTTTGTTTAAAACACCCGAAGTAGCAAAACCCTGAATAAAAATAGCACTTGGCCCAGTTATTGCTTTTAAGTTATTTTTATCTTTTTTATTAAAATAGGAAACCATATGAATAATTGAGAAAACCCATGAAAGAAAAATTAAGGATTCATATAAATTACTTAATGGGAAATGGCCCGAATAAATCCAACGAGTGAATAATAATCCTGTTATACCAAAAAAAGTAATTATGATGCCTTTATCTGAATCTGATGAATCATAAAATCCTATGATTTTATCTACATCAACTAATAAGGTTAAAAAAGAAATTGTCATTACAATTGAAACGACCGAAAAAGATATATGAGTTAATATATGCTCTAAAATAGAAAAAATCATAAAAAAACGTTCAAAATAAATAATTGGGTTTACCCGATTATATGAAATGAAAATCGAGAATTCAATTGATTATAAAATTTCTAATATTGCTTTTATAAGATCTTATGCCGCTACTCGGACTCGAACCGAGATGCTCTAGCACTGCTTCCTAAGAGCAGCGTGTCTACCAATTTCACCATAGCGGCAACTTGTTCAAAACAATATTAACAAATTTTTATTCAATCGTCGAGATTCCAATTTTAATAAAGCGTCAATTCAATACAATTTAGAATTGGTTTGATGAATAAAAAAAATCATAGGGATGTAGGTATGTATGTAATGCAATTAAAAGATTTTTTTTGAATCTGAGTTACTTTAAATCTTTCCAAATTTACTTTTACTTTTTGTGCTTTCATTTTTTTCCTAGAATACAATGAAAAATGTAACTAAATAAACTAGTTTTGACTTCAAAACAAAGACAGAACTCAAAATGCGAAATTCAATTTATCAGTTCAATTAATAAAATAAAAAAAAAAAGAATCATTTTATTTTTAGAAAAATTCATACTTCTAAAAATCCTTTTTCTCAAATTTAGAAAGAGAAATTCAATTAATAATTATCAAAATTGATATTTTGATTGATCTTTTTGTATTATACAAACAGTACAAACAGAAAATTTTTTAGATCACTTAAAACAAAATATATATTATCCACAAATTGTGGATAGATGCTTTTATCCATTCGATTACAAGCAAAAGATATAATAATTCACAGAAGGAATCATTCTGAAAGGTACCAAATTGAAAAATTGGAACTTAAATTAATTTATTTCAAGAACCTATGGATTTCTCCTAAAGATCTTAGATTTCATCTAAAGAAGAAGAAATCTAAGATCTTTATTATTGCAACAAGTTACTGATGGGAAAAAAAATCCACATTTTGGAAATAAAAAAACTGTGAAACCTTATTTTTGATGTATATCTTGGCTTTTTTTCATTCTAAAAAAGGGGTTTTAGAGTTTAGTAGACAAAAGTCAAAACATTAAAAAAGGAGATGGTCTTTTTCCTATTGATTACTTTTTATATGTATTCTAAAAAATTTATTTTTAAGTTAGGCTAATTCCAATTATTCTAATATTTTGTTATTTATTTTGTTGTGCAAAATAACTTTTTGAATTACCTGTAGAAAGGGATTTCCCTAACGAAAAAGCTTTCAACGCTGTACAATATCCCTTTTTTTTCCAAGTTTTTTTACGAATACGCTTTTTAGAGATAGAAGTACGCTTTTTTGGAACTGCCATTCAAAAATGAAAAAAGTTATTCAGTAATATAATTGGATGTCAAAGACATCTATTATTCTATTCTTTCTTACGTCATTTCTAGCTATTTTGTTTTAGATTTTGATGATTATATATATATTATTATATATTCTTTTCAAAACAAAAAAAAGACATCGAAAAGTTTCAGAACCCAACCTTTTTTTCTTTCACTTTTGATTTCTTTTTTTTTTAATTAATTCAAAAAATACGTATGACAGCAATCATTTAATTAATCTATACTGATAGATTATATTATCTATTATATTAGAATAAAAAAAATTATGCGATTTCTTCACTTCATATCTAAAGAAAAATCTGGGTTATCGTAATCTTTCTTACAAATCAAAAAGGTATTACTTATTGTAATATAAGACGATCACTAAATTTGGTAATGAATTACTTACTGATTCTAAATAATCAAACTCAAATAATTTTCTTGTTTAGGTAAAGTTTTTTCCATTCTATGATTAATATCAAGTATTTTTTTTGTCGGGGAAATCTTTGTTATATTCTTAATATATGTATATAAATTATTGTAATACATAATAATAATAATTCACTTTTTCTGTATCTGCATAAAATAAAAATATTCTTTAGTAGTATAAAAAAAAGGTTTTTTTTATGGAACATACATATCAATATTCATGGATCATACCTTTCATTCCACTCCCAGTCCCTATTTTACTAGGGATTGGGCTTCTACTTTTTCCGACAGCAACACAAAATCTTCGCCGTATTTGGACTTTTCTTAGTATTTTTTTGTTAAGCATAGTTATGATTTATTCACTCTATCTATCTATTGAACAAATAACTCAAAGTTGCATTTATCAAAATCTCTGGTCTTGGACCATAAATAATGAATTTTCTTTTGAGTTGGGTTACTTTATTGATCCACTTACTTCTATTATGTCAATATTAATTACAACTGTTGGGGTTTTTGTTCTGATTTATAGTGACAATTATATGTCTCATGATAAAGGATATTTGAGGTTTTTTGCTTATATGAGTTTTTTTAATATTTCAATGTTAGGATTAGTTACTAGTTCTAATTTGATACAAGTTTATATTTTTTGGGAATTAGTTGGAATGTGTTCCTTTTTATTAATAGGTTTTTGGTTCACACGACCTATTGCAGCAAATGCTTGTCAAAAGGCTTTTGTAACGAATCGTGTAGGCGATTTTGGTTTATTATTAGGAATTTTAGGTCTTTATTGGATAACTGGTAGTTTCGAATTTCAGGATTTGTTTGAAATATTCAATAACTTGATTTTGACTGATAAAGGAAATCTTTTATTGCTTACTTTGTGTACTTTTCTATTATTTGTGGGTCCTATTGCTAAATCCGCACAATTTCCTCTTCATGTATGGTTACCTGATGCCATGGAGGGTCCTACTCCTATTTCGGCTCTTATACATGCTGCTACTATGGTAGCAGCAGGAATTTTTCTTGTAGCTCGGCTTCTTCCTCTTTTCATAGTTATCCCTTATATAATGTATATAATATCTTTGATAGGCATAATAACAGTACTGTTAGGAGCCACTTTAGCTCTTGCTCAAAAAGATATTAAGAGAGGTTTAGCCTATTCTACAATGTCTCAATTGGGCTATATGATGTTAGCTCTAGGTATAGGATCTTATCGAGCCGCTTTATTTCATTTGATTACTCATGCTTATTCGAAAGCTTTGTTGTTTTTAGGATCCGGATCAATTATTCATTCCATGGAAGCTATAGTTGGATATTCTCCCAATAAAAGTCAGAATATCATTCTTATGGGTGGTTTGACAAAACATGTGCCGATTACAAAAATTGCCTTTTTATTAGGGACACTTTCTCTTTGTGGTATTCCCCCCCTTGCTTGTTTTTGGTCTAAAGATGAAATTCTTAATGATAGTTTGTTGTTTTCGCCAATTTTTGCAATAATAGCTTGTTTAACAGCGGGATTAACCGGATTTTATATGTTTCGGATTTATTTACTTACTTTTGAAGGACATTTAAACACTCAGTTTCAAAATTACAGTGGAAAAAAAAGTAGCTCGTTCTATTCAATCTCGCTATGGGGTAAAGAAGAAGGAAACAAAATTAACAGAAATTTTTGTTTATTACCATTATTAAGAATGAATAATAAGAAAAGAACTTCTTGTTTTTGTAAAAAAACATATAAAATTAGTAATAATGTAAAAAAGAAAACTTTTCTTACTGTTGCGAATTTTGGGCTTAATACAAGAACTTTCTCCTATCCCCATGAATCGGACAATCCTATTCTATTTCCTATGCTTGTATTGATTTTATTTACTTTGTTTGTTGGAGCCATAGGAATTCCTTTCAATCAAAAAGGAATCAACTTTGATATATTATCAAAATTTTTGATGCCATCAAGAAATCTTTTGCATAAAAATTCAAATAATTTGGTGGATTACTCTGAATTTTTTAGAAATGCAACTTTTTCAGTCAGTATAGCTTTTTTGGGAATATTTATAGCATACTGCTTATATAAGCCTTTTTATTCATCTTTATTCAATTTGAATTTACTTAATTCATTTCAAAAATGGGGTTCTAAAAGAATTCTGTGGGAAAAACTAATCAATTTTATATACAATTGGTCATATAATCGTGGTTACATAGATGTTTTTTATAAAACATCTTTAACTCAAAGTATAAGACGATTGGCAAAACTAACAAATTTTTTTGATAGACGAATAATTGATGGAATTACAAATGCAGTAGGTATTACAAGTTTCTTGATAGGAGAAGCCCTAAAATATGTAGGTGGAAGTCG